AGTCAAAGTCAAGATAGAATCTATTGGTCATTTCATTGTAGCAACTGAAATCTTTTTTGCATAAATAAACTCAAAACCAATCTGATTATGAATTGTAAAGCAAAATAGAAAATTATGCAGATAAATGGAAAGATGAGAGAAAGAGAGAAAAAGAATATCAATGATATAGGATTCCAATATGTGTAAGGTCTATAAATCATCTCATAAAAGCCAATGTAATAAAGCATCAATATCGATTGATTCATAATTAAATGAATCGCATTCATAGAACAAAAAAATCAAGAGCCTCGAGCCAATAAAGACTAAGAACATTGACTCAAAAATAAATTCATTAGGGGCTCCATTGTATAATTAAGACCTAACCATTAATCGAAAAGCGATGGGAACGATGGAACCTATGAATATATAAGATTTTATTAAGATTTTATTGAAACCGAATCTTAATGATTTATTGGGTAGGATGGCGAAACAAACCAAGAGACACTCCATTTATTCTGAGAGGTCATAGGTTAACCCTACAAATGAAGTAAATATTGAAAGAGTTAATATTCGCCCGCGAAGATTTTGATATTATTTGATTTCTAAATTTTAAGTGATCTGATCTAATAATCATAATAAATACAGACTTGTTATAACATTTTAAAGAACATTATCTAAATATTATCTAAAAATAATTATCTATAAATATAAAAATATAAATTTTAAATTCTCTATAAATTTCTATATAGAAATAGAATACATAATTATCTATATAAGATAGACAAATAAAAAATATACAAATTTCTAATCTACTAAAATAAATTGGGTAAAATATCAATATCAATATCAAAGAATCCCAAGATTCAGTATATTATTCATATGTATACTTTCTTTTTAATCATAATCATTTCATTATCATAATCATTTCATTCGCGAGGAGCTGGATGAGAAGAAACTCTCATGTCCGGTTCTGCAGTAGAGATGGAATTGCGAAACAACCATCAACTATAACCCCAAAAGAACCAGATTCCGTAAACAACATAGAGGAAGAATGAAAGGAGTATCTTATCGCGGCAATCGTATTTGTTTCGGTAGATATGCTCTTCAGGCACTTGAACCCGCTTGGATTACGTCTAGACAAATAGAAGCAGGGCGTCGGGCAATGACACGAAATGTACGCCGCGGTGGAAAAATATGGGTACGTATCTTTCCCGACAAACCAGTTACCCTAAGACCCTCGGAAACACGTATGGGTTCGGGGAAGGGATCTCCCGAATATTGGGTAGCTGTCGTTAAACCGGGTAGAATGATTTATGAAATGGGCGGGGTAGCAGAAAATATAGCCAAAAAGGCTATTTTAATAGCAGCGTCCAAAATGCCTATACGAACTCAATTCATTATTTTGAGATAGGAATACAGAACTAAAAGGAAAAGGCCTTTCTTTGTTAGGAAAAAATTCGCAAGTTTCTTTTTTTTTGTTTTGGACAAACAATATTTCTTTTTTTTGCCCCTTTCCATTGAAATAACAGATTCAAAAAAGAATATGATCCAATCTCAGACCCATTTGAATGTAGCAGATAATAGCGGAGCTCGAGAATTGATGTGTATTCGAATCATAGGAACTAGTAATCGCCGATATGCTCATATCGGCGACGTTATTATTGCTGTGATCAAGGAAGCAGTCCCCAATTCACCTCTAGAAAGATCTGAAGTGATCAGAGCTGTAATTGTGCGTACTTCGAAAGAACTTAAACGCGACAACGGTATGATAATACGATATGATGACAACGCTGCAGTTGTAATTGATCAAGAAGGAAATCCAAAGGGAACTCGAATTTTTGGTGCAATCGCTCGGGAATTGAGACAGTTAAATTTCACAAAAATAGTTTCATTAGCACCTGAAGTATTATAAAATAAAGCGTTATAAGAGCATTACATGATTTCTAATATTTGATATTTGAACGAAATCAATTAAATTAAAATTAATTAGTAGATTGTGTTTCACGCATATACCTTTAATAAAAATATATAAAAAAAATATAAAATTAATAAAATAAAAAATAATAATATTTAATTCATAAATTATAAAAAAAAAATGAAAACAAAGTATGTTGATTATATCAAAATTACGAGGCAACAAAAGGTTTAGTTTATCATGGGTAGGGACACTATTGCTGACATAATAACCTCGATACGAAATGCGGACATGGATAGAAAAGGAACCGTTCGAATAGCATCTACTAACATCACCGAAAACATTATAAAAATACTTTTACGAGAAGGTTTTATTGAAAATGTGAGGAAACACCAGGAAGGCAATTTTTTTTTTTTGGCTTTAACCCTACGACATAGAAGAAATAGGAAAGGACCATGTCAAACGAGTCTAAATTTAAAACGCATCAGTCGCCCTGGTCTACGAATCTATTCTAACTATCAACAAATTCCGCGAATTTTAGGTGGAATGGGGATTGTAATTCTTTCTACTTCTCGGGGTATAATGACAGACCGAGAGGCTCGCCTAGAAAGAATCGGTGGAGAAATCTTGTGTTATATATGGTAATCTTTTCGATATTTAAATTGTATCTGAACTTCCCCTATTTGTGAAAAAAAAATAGTAAAGAAGAGATTTCTAATAGCATTCCTCCTACATTAGATTAGTTGATATTTCAAGAGACTTTTAGATAGAAAACAAAAAGAACAAAAAAAAGGGATTCAGATTAGGTAATTTTTTCAACTTCAACATTCCTTTTCTTTTTTATATTTTATAGGAATACAATTTACGATTTTAAAATTTAACGAAACTTTTTTTCGTCACAAAAAGTATGTATATTCAAAATTAAGGAATGAAAAATATGAAAATAAGGGCTTCTGTTCGTAAAATTTGTGAAAAATGTCGACTAATACGTCGACGGGGACGAATTATAATAATTTGCTCCAACCCGAGACATAAACAAAGACAAGGATAATTTTTCTAAACGGAGACTCTCTAAAAGATCCGATATAAAAATAATCTATTTTGACACGAAATGGATATATCCATAGACCTCAGACTTCATTTTTGAGATGATAAAATATGGCAAAACTTTTACCAAGAATTGGTTCCCGCAAGAATGGACGTATTAGTTCACGTAAAAATGCACGTAAAATTCCTAAGGGAGTTATTCATGTCCAAGCAAGTTTCAACAATACTATTGTGACCGTTACAGATGTACGAGGTCGGGTGATCTCTTGGTCCTCCGCAGGCGCTTGTGGATTCAGGGGTACAAGAAGAGGGACCCCATTTGCTGCTCAAACTGCAGCAGGAAATGCTATTCGGACTGTAGTGGATCAAGGTATGCAACGAGCAGAAGTCATGATAAAGGGTCCTGGTCTAGGAAGAGATGCGGCATTAAGAGCTATTCGTAGAAGTGGTATACTATTAAGTTTCGTCCGGGATGTAACCCCTATGCCACATAATGGCTGCAGGCCTCCTAAAAAAAGACGTGTGTAAGAATAAACATTGAAGAAATTTCAAGAGAAATAAATAATTCAATGATTTGATCAAAAAAAAGAATATTATTATGGTTCGAGAGAAAGTAAGAATATCTACTCGGACACTACAGTGGAAGTGTGTTGAATCAAGAGCTGACAGTAAGCGTCTTTATTATGGACGTTTTATTCTGTCTCCACTTATGAAAGGTCAAGCCGACACAATAGGCATTGCGATGCGAAGAGCTTTGCTTGGAGAAATAGAAGGGACATGCATCACACGCGCAAAATCTCAGAAAATACCCCACGAATTTTCTACTATAACGGGTATTCAAGAATCAATACATGAAATTTTAATGAATTTGAAAGAAATTGTATTGAGAAGCAATTTATATGGAACTCGGGACGCGTCTATTTGTGTCAAGGGTCCTGGATGTGTAACTGCTCAAGACATCATCTTACCGCCCTCTGTGGAAATCATTGATAATACACAACATATCGCTAGCTTAAGGGAACCGATTGATTTGCATATTGGATTACAAATCGAGAGGAATCGTGGCTATTGTATGAAATCGCCAAAAAACTTTCAAGACGGAAGTTATTCCATAGATGCTGTATTCATGCCTGTTCGAAATGCGAATCATAGTGTTCATTCTTATGGAAATGGGAATGAAAAGCAAGAGATACTTTTTCTCGAAATATGGACAAATGGAAGTTTAACTCCGAAAGAAGCACTTCATGAAGCCTCCCGGAATTTGATTGATTTATTTATTCCTTTTCTACATGCAGAAGAAGAAAACTTCCATTTAGAAGAAAATCAACACAAGATTACTTTACCCCTTTTTACTTTTCATGATAGATTGGCTAAACTAAGGAAAAATCAAAAAGAAATAGCATTGAAATCTATTTTTATTGACCAATTCGAATTGGATCCTAAGATTTATAATTGCCTAAAAAGGTCCAATATACATACATTGTGGGACCTTTTGAAGAACAGTCAAGAAGACCTTATGAAAATTGAGCATTTTCGCATAGAAGATGTAAAACATATATTTGGCATTCTAAAAATAGAAAAGCATTTCACAATTAATTTACCAAAGAATAAATTTTAAATCCAATAGATTTATATCTTATTTTTTTTTCTAAATCTTTTCTAAATTTAAAGAAGATGAAAATGAATTTTGAATCTTTAACACAATCCATATATTCGTAAAATAGATCAATAATTAAATTGAATAAATGTTATCTAGGGAGAATTCACTTTGAAGCGACTATTCCCTAGATACACAAGATACACACGTCATGATATTTTATTTTCAAATCGAATCAATTTGAAAAAGACCTAAAGTTAAGGATTTATCAATAGGTAATGTTGCTCCAATACCCAACCAAAGGGCCACTACAGTACCAATCAAAAAAACAGTTGTCGCGACCGGACGACGAAATGGATTTTGAAATTTATTAACATTCTCCAAAAAGGGTACTGTTAATAATCCCGCAGGTACTGAAACCATTAAAAGAACACCCAATAACTTATTGGGTACTGTACGAAG